ACATAATGTATGAAAGGATCTTTGAACAACCATCGGACGGGCGGAAAATCATTAGAACCGACTTCTACAAGAGCTTTTCTTTTTCCATAGAAAAAAAGGTGTTCAAAAAGAGTTTCAGAAGATGTTGATCGTAAATGATAAAATTGGTTACAAAGAAAAATGAAGATGGATTCGTATTCACATACATAAGAATTATATAGAAACAAGAATAATCTTTTATTCTTTTTTGAAACAATGGAACTTGATTTCTTTGGAGTTGGAATAACAAGACTATTCCAATTCTGATACTCATAGAGAAGAAAGCGTAATAAATGGAAAAAAGAGGCGTCTTTCAACCCGGAGCGAAGAGTTTGAACAACGATTTCTAGATGGATGGGGTAGGGTATTAGTATATCTGACACATAATTTAAATGTACAAAATTGTCTTCTAAAAACGGAAATAGTGAATGAATTGATCGTAAATTTTGAGATTTCCCTATTTCTTCTTTCCTTTCTAAGGAAGATACTAATCGTAGGGAAAAGGGAATTTCCCCAATAACTGCAAATCCCTCTGATATCATTTGCAAATATAAATTTTTGTTATGCCCCAACAATAGGTTTTGGTTTGACTCATTAGCAGAAATAAGCAAAGGATTCTGTTGAGACATTCGAGTAATTAAACGTTTCACCATTAGTGAACTGGATTTATTATCATAACCAAAATTATCCACCAAAATGAATCGATTTAAAACATGATCATGAGCCAGTGCATAAATATACTCTTGAAAGATAAGCGGATATAGGAAGTCCTGTTTCAAAAATTTATCGAGTTCAAAATCTCGTTGAAATTCCCCCATTTGAAATTAGATTTGAACCAAAGATCGGCATAAGATACTTCTTGGATTATCAAATGATACATAGTGCGATACGGTCAAAACAAGGTAGTATACTAATAAAATAATATATACCTCGGAGACAGATAAGCTCATCAACGGACTCTCCATCCTCTTTTTTTTTTCATCTAATAGGTTTATGTTCGTTATAGGATAACAAGATGGTTAGCAACCTTTTATTTTTAAAACCCAATCGCTCTTTTGATTTTGGAAAGAATTGAATTATCTTTATCAATATACTGCTTCTTCTACACATTCCTCTCCAATGCATAAAATGCATAATGGAGAATATCAACATAGTTAGGATTCATAAAAAAAAGGATAATCCACTCATAGGAGAAGCCGTTCCCGCATCAGGCACTAATCCATTTTTAACGTCTATCTAATTAGATCGGGTAATCATTCAAAGTTAAGAACAGAAGCCGGTTGCTTTTTTGTTTACCTATAATTAGAGCCATAGGGCTCTATCCATTTATTCACTCGACCCAACTTTTAATTCATTTTGTTCCGCCCCGATCCAAGCCTTTAAACAAGTCTTTGTACCGATCCGGTAAGAATGCAATATTCTCAGAATTATATATTGCTACGACATGCTATTTTTTCCATTCATTCCCTTTCAGGATCAGTCGTGGTCTTACAAACTCTACCGATGGTATGGACGAATCCCTTGCTTCATCCAAATGTGTAAACGATACTAGCCGCACTTAAAAGCCGAGTACTCTACCGTTGAGTTAGCAACCCAAAAATCTAAAAACAATTAGGATGTGTAAATGTCAATACAGTAAAAAAAATATAACTAAATTTGAGTGCCATGACACAATCAAAACATTTTAAACTAAGACTACAAAAAGAAATCTCAAATTTAAATCGCTTCTGAACTGAACATAAAAATGAAGAGATCAGATGCAAATATACTAAATTGAAATATAATTAGAATAGATATAAATGTACAAGTGAATCAACCTCCCTTTTTTTTTCACTCCAATAAAAAATTATTGTATCACAGCGAATTCAACGAACCCATCAATTGAATGAAGTAAAATAAAAAACCGAACCTATGGCACGAAAAGATTTATACTTATACACGATCAAATTATATTTGTTCGATACACTGTTGTCAATATAAATGTTACGAAAAGAATACAGTGGTGAAAATGGAAATCAATTAAATATTAACTATAAGGACTGGTGTTGGATTGGCACTACATAGATGCAAAAAGGTGTAGATAGTAGATCAAGGAATAAAAAAGTAGTCACAAAAAATCCGAGTTATTCAATCAATATAAGTTGAGCGAATAAGCAAGTTTGATTCCATGGTTATTATTATTTGTTAGTAGAGTTCCAATGAAAACGGAAAACCAGTCGATTGCAGATAATGTCATAATTTTATATTTCGAGATCCAATTTCTTCATCTAGTCCCTCGATTTTGGGATTATCCACCTTCGATTTTTGTCGTTATATACCAATACCACTAGAACAGGGGATTCTATGGGAACAATATGAAAAGGCGGAGCATAGTAGCATAGTAGAGAAAAGCTTATACTCTTTCTTTATTTAAATTTTGTTTTATTAAAGGGAAGTTCCTTAAAAACCTCCGCCTTCTTTGAAATATCATGAACAGTTCCTGTAGGTTGAGCGCCTTTTTCAAGGAAATATAGAATAGCAGGAACATTTGAATAAGTTTGATTCTTTATCGGATCATAAAAACCAACTTTCCGGAGATCTCTCCCCTCTCTTCGGGATCGAACATCAATTGCAACGATTCGATAGACGGCTCATTGGGATAGATGAAAATACCCCCCCTAGAAACGTATAAGAGGTTTTCTCCTCGTACGGCTCGAGAAAATTATGTCTATGTATAAAATTAGAATGGCAAATAGATCCATAAAATCATCAAATCAATTAGACTATGATTAAAGATTTAATTTTTTTTCGTTTATAAATGTAAAACAAAAAATTGTACTCATAACTCAAGTGGGATAACTCTCAAATAGCTCACAATCCCTAAGCTATTTCATTTTTTGAGTGGTCTCTAGCCCCCTTCTTGTCTCGTTTAGAATCTGTTTTATTCTTCAGATTTAGTTGTTGAGACAATGAAAAATGGGGTTTCCTTGTTCCAGGATCCTTTATCTTTTGTTTGAATCATTGGGTTTAGACATTACTTCGGTGATCCTTAATCCTTATCAAAATGGCAGCAACATACCTTTTTTGTGATTTCGTTCTATCAAAGAATCATCAGAACGGTTGATTCACGCGTGTTCTACTTTTGATTGAAAAAGTTTGACCAAGTCCAACAAATTTGACTTTTATTTTAGATTTGAAACTTTCGAAAATTGAATCCTTTCAATTTCTATATAGAAGCTATATTTACGAAGTTGGTCAAACTTATTAATTGACACTAACCCTAGACCCTTACCCTTGAGACATGAATCAATACTTTCTACTCGAGCTCCATCATGTATATAATTACCCCTTTTTTATATTACAACCCAAGAAAAAACTGATGGGTTCTAGTCGAGCAGAACAAAGGATGTCGAGTCAAGAGCACTTTTATTCGTAATAAAATGGTGGATTCTTACATCCACAGCTGATCATGTCCTTCAAGTCGCACGTTGCTTTCTACCACATCGTTTCAAACGAAGTTTTACCATAACATTCCTCTAGTTTGGAACTAGTATTTAATTGATTCAATTATGGAATCATGAATAGTCATTAGTGCGATCGCTAAATAATAATAAATCGATACTTTTGTCCTTCTATATCTATAATAGAAATAGATATGAATGGGTAGTTAGTTTCTGAAAACGTCTCAGCACTAATTTTTTAATCCCATAGTTAGCAAATAAATGGAAGAACTGTCACTGCAAGTAATTTAATCCCCGATATTCTAGAATTGACGATTCCAATTTAAGTGATCATAAGTTTTTTTTTTCACAAAATACAAACAAAGGCCGTTGTTACGGAAATAGAATGATACCATGCATTGTATTTGACTTGAGGTTCCATAAGTTTTCTGTAACCTTTCTATTTCTAGACCCCCCCAAAAAAATATAATTTAATAGAATGTATGAATAATCCCTCGCCTAAAATTTTACAACAATTTATAGAACTCTTAGACCCAAACAAAAAAATGACAAAAAACTCGGTGCAAAGAAAACAGATCTGTTACATATGTAATTTACGTGATCGTTTGTTAATGAGATTCAGACAGATACATAGATATATGTATTTAAATTAAAAATATATAGGATATGGTACCTAAATTTACTTCAATAGGAATAGCAGAGGGATGGGCATAGGCATACAATGATAGTCTGTCCAACTTTTTTTATTCAAACTAGTGTGGTATGGGGTCTATGTTCCCATCTGACCTAGATAACAAAACAACTAGATTAAGTTACATCTCTGTCTCATTCGAACGCAATTTAGTTTGAGAAAACAATATTCTTCTCTGAATCAGAGAAGAATAAGTAAAAATGATAAACAAGAATCATATTATAGCCACTACTCCACTCTAAAATTCAAATTAAAGATCTTAAAGAGAGTCTTGTTCAAAAAAGTAAGAGTTTTCCGGATATAATGGGTGCTCTGGGACGGAAGGATTCGAACCTCCGAATAGCGGGACCAAAACCCGTTGCCTTACCACTTGGCCACGCCCCATTTAAATTTCAATTCTGCACTAATAAACACTAATATGAGTGTTGGTTTTTCGTCAATTCCAATGCAAATACATATCTATGCACTATATTGTTGCTAGGATTTTGCTACGTGTAGATATAATATAGAATTAAACTGGACTTGATTGATCATTACATATAATTTAATTTAATTAAGATATTGTATTGTATAAACGTATGATTTCTTATATTCTCTTTGTTAGAATTGAAGGCTTTTGATTGGATGAGTGGGTTGAAAGGATTTTTTGGTCTACTTTACTTTCTTCATTATTTTTTGCCTTATATCAATAACTCAATCAAAATACAATTATCTCCAAGAAAAAAATCTTTGTTATGCTTAATATTTTTAGTTTGATCGGTATCTGTCTTAACTCTGCCCTTTATTCGAGTAGTTTTTTCTTGGCCAAATTACCCGAGGCCTACTCTTTTTTAAATCCAATTGTCGATTTTATGCCGGTCATACCTTTGCTGTTTTTTCTTTTAGCCTTTGTTTGGCAAGCTGCTGTAAGTTTTCGATGAAATTTTGAATACTGTCTTAGCAAACTTAATTATTTATTCAAGTATTCAAGAAAAAATTATAACAATTGATAAAATCATATAAGTCTTAGAGTATGAACCTTTAGTTGAAACATTGAAATTCTTGAATCACCCCATTTCTTCATTATGACCTTTCTCGCCAAAGATCTTATATAAGATACCCCACAATTAGGTATTGCGAGTATTTAAATTAATTTTACTGAAGAAAAACCCTGTCTAAAAACTAAAAAAGTACTTCCTTTCATGGTGTCAAAATATGATATGTGATATAAAAATGGATAATCTATTCTCTTCAAAAAAAAAAGATCTTGGAGATTGTGTAATGCTTACTCTCAAACTCTTCGTTTACACAGTAGTGATATTCTTTGTTTCTCTCTTCATCTTCGGATTCTTATCTAATGATCCAGGACGTAATCCTGGACGTGAAGAATAAGCATCAAATAATACTTTTCCTTGATCGAACCCTTTTCTTTTTTTTTTTTTTTAGGTTAAGGGGGCGAATAGATAAAATCTTAAGAAAAAAGAAAAGGTTCGATCAATTCGAAAGATAACTAAAATATCAAGCAATACGGGTAAACGGAAAGAGAGGGATTCGAACCCTCGGTACGAATAACTCGTACAACGGATTAGCAATCCGACGCTTTAGTCCACTCAGCCATCTCTCCCAATTGAAAACGGATAATAACTATGTTACATTACATATAAAGTAAGGGTTGAAATTAGCTCTTTATCCTTAAAATCGACTTATATCTGAAAAAGAGAGTTTATTCTAATTAATATCTCTATTTAATTCTAATAAAAATAAAAGTTCTCTAATTTATATAATTATATATATATCACGTTTAGCAGCAATTCCAACTCAAAAGTACGGGCTAGAAAAATTATTTGATGATAAAAAATAAAAAATACCTCGTTATTTTTGTCCAATAAGGGCTTTTCCATGGCCTGGCCGGGTCAGTACCTAGCCGGGCCTTTTTTTGTTCCACTGAATCATAATCATAGATAATTAGCTGAATTTAAAAATTGAAGCAACAACAATTAAGAAATCTTAAATTATAAGGAGTATTTTTTATATTCCTATGATAGGGAATTCAAGTAGCATTTCTGATTTTTTTTTAAGCACCCGCACCTTTTTAAAATAATTATTGTCTGATCCTGTATTGATTACATCCGATTCGACAAAAGATCCATTTATAGATAATAATCGCATTGTAGCGGGTATAGTTTAGTGGTAAAAGTGTGATTCGTTCTATATAACCCCTTACATAGTTAAGGGGTCCTTCGGTTTTCTTCATATTCCGAAAAAAACTTTATTTCTTAAAAGGATTTAATTCTTTACCTCTCAATGACAGATTCGAGGAAGAATATACATTCTCGTGCTTTTTATATTTTATACAAGGATCAATTAGCAATTGAAAAATTGGATTATGAAATTACGAAACATAATTTTTTTTTGGATCACTACTTCCAATTGGATGAGTAAAAGGATCTATGGATGAAGAAAGCTTTTTTCTAATCGTAACTAAATCTTCAATTTTAGATTTGTTTTTTGTTTATAGAGGGGAGATTGAAGCAAAATAGCTATTAAACGATGGCTTTGGTTTACTAGAGACATCGATATATTGTTTAGCTCGGTGGAAAGCAAATTCTTTTCCTCAGGATTCGTTCAAATAGAAATAGAGAACGAAGTAACTAGAAAGAGTGTTATAACCCTCCTCTTCTAGAGGGATCATCTAGAAAGCGAGTAGTTTTAAATGTATTCAGACAGTAAAGGCTGACATAGATGTTATGGGTCAATTTTTTTTTTTCAGTTACGTCTTAAATCGGGGAAATTATCCATCTCCCATAAAGGAGCCGAATGAAATAAAAGTTTCATGTTCGGTTTTGAATTAGAGACGTTAAAAATGATGAATCGACGTCGACTATAACCCCTAGCCTTCCAAGCTAACGATGCGGGTTCGATTCCCGCTACCCGCTTTATCTTTTTATTATTTTAAAAATTCAATTCATAATTTCATCTTAATCTATCATTGAATTGAATATGTAATTGCCTAAATTTTCTCACATACAATCCGCTATTCTTTTTTTTTTTTTTACGAACAAGAGATCCGAAGTCAAAAATAAGAAAACAAATAGGAATGAAAGGCGTCCATTGTCTAATGGATAGGACATAGGTCTTCTAAACCTTTGGTATAGGTTCAAATCCTATTGGACGCAATTTTTTTCCATATATATAATATATATCTTTTTGCTTTATATATTTCTATACTACTATGTCAAGAAAGATATTTGGAATAATTTTCATTAAATCCGAGATACTTATATTTTATTTAATATTCAAATATTATAAAATTTAAATAATATCTAATTAATCTAAAAAAAAAATAACCTTTTTTTTCGTTTCTAATTTTGA